GCATGGGACAAAAAATAAATCCACTTGGTTTCAGACTTGGTACAACCCAAAGTCATTATTCCCTTTGGTTTGCACAACCAAAAAATTATTCTCAAAATCTACAAGAAGATGAAAAAATAAGAGATTATATCAAGAATTATGTACAAAAAAATATGAAAATATCCTCCGTCGTCGAGGGAATTACACGTATAGAGATTCAAAAACGAATCGATGTAATCAAAATTAAAATATATACGGCATCTTCAAAATTATTCAACGAAAATCGACCGCAAGAAATCGAAGAATTACAGATGAATCTACAAAAAGACTTTTATTGTGTGAACCGAAAACTTAACCTTGCTATCACAAGAATTGCAAAGCCTTATAGAAATCCTAATATTCTTGCAGAATTTATAGCCGACCAATTAAAGAATAGAGTTTCATTTCGAAAAGCAATGAAAAAGGCGATTGAATTAACTGAACAAGCAAATACAAAAGGAATTCGAGTACAAATTGCAGGACGTCTTGGCGGAAAAGACATTGCGCGGGTTGACTGGATCCAAGAAGGTAGGGTTCCCCTACAAACCATTCAAGCTAAAATTGATTATTGTTCCTATACAGTCCGAACTATCTATGGGGTATTAGGCATCAAAATTTGGATATTTATAGACGGAGAATAATAAACCTTGACTTGCCCTTCCCTTATATTCGGTGATGGAATAAAAAACGAGAAACCCATTTCTTCTTTTTCTGTTGAATCAAAAAAACCAAAATAAAAAATTCGAATTCTTAATTCTATAGGGTTGAATAAAAATTCAATTGAACGTTTGATATCATTGCTATGCTTAGTGTGTGACTCGTTGGTTTTTTTAGGGTTAGTATAAAAAATCAGCCCCATAGTATAAACTAATAACTATAGAAATAATAACCAACTCATCACTTCGCATTATCTGGATTCAAAGAACCAGTCAAGATATGACAGATCCGTCATATCCTTGTAGCAACTGAAATCTTTTTATATAAACAAAAACAAAAAAATCTGATTCTAAGTTGTGAATCGAAATAGAGAAAAGAAAATAAGGGTGTGGATAAATGGAAGGGTGAGAGAAAGAAAGAAAAAGAATATTGATGATATCTAATTCCAATATGTAATATGTAAGGTCTATGAGTCATCTCATAAAAAAGTGCACTGTAATAAAGCATCAATACGGATTCATCCATAATAAAACGAATCTGTCCATAGAACAAAACAAAAAAATCAAGAGCTTCGAGCCAATAAAGACTGAGAAGATTGACTCAAGAACAAATTTCATTACGAGCTCCATTGCAGAATTCAGACCTAACCATAAAGTAAGAAGCGATGGGAACGACGGAACCTGTGGATCTAAAAGATTCTATTGAAAACGAATTCTAATGATTCATTGATCTGGATGGCGGAACGGACCAGAGACCAATTCATCTATTCGAAAAAGTTATGAACTATTGCTACAACCGAAATATAAATTGAATTGAAAGAGTAAATATTCGCCCGCGAAAACTTTATTTTCTTGGATTGCTAAATTTGGGTCAATTAAATATGATAATACGGTTAAATTAAAGGGTAAAACAAAAAAAAAAGATTCATTTTAACATTATCAAAACCAATACAATATTATATATAAATAGTTATATATATATATATATATTTATATATAAATAGTTATTTTATATGTTTAGCTATCTATATAAACAAGATACAAATTACTAATAGATTTGATATAGATTAGATGAAATCCATACTTCGGTGTATTACTTATACTTATTAAATACATGTATATCTTAATTCAAATTATATTATATCTGAATTTCATTAAAATTAAATATTTTTGAATCCCTTTATTCGCGAGGAGCCGGATGAGAAGAAACTCTCACGTCCGGTTCTGTAGTAGAGATGGAATTCAAACCCAACCATCAACTATAACCCCAAAAGAACCAGATTCCGTAAACAACATAGAGGAAGAATGAAGGGAATATCTTATCGAGGTAATCATATTTGTTTCGGTAAATATGCTCTTCAGGCACTTGAACCCGCTTGGATCACATCTAGACAAATAGAAGCAGGTCGACGGGCAATGACACGAAATGCGCGCCGCGGTGGAAAGATATGGGTACGCGTTTTTCCAGACAAACCGGTTACAGTAAGAGCCGCAGAAACACGTATGGGTTCGGGTAAAGGATCTCCTGAATATTGGGTAGCTGTTGTTAAACCAGGTCGAATACTTTATGAAATCGGTGGAGTAACAGAAAATATAGCCAGAAGGGCTATTTCAATAGCAGCGTCCAAAATGCCTATACGAACTCAATTCATTCTTTCGGGATAAAATTTTTAAATGCAAAAGAAATAGGTTTTGTGGATAAAAAAATAATCGCAGGTGCGGGTTTAGTTTTTTGGACAAACAATATTTCTTTTTTTCTTCGCCCTTTACTTTGCATTTTAAAGAACAAATAAAAAAATGATATGATTCAACCTCAGACCTATTTG